TAATGCCTTATCGAACCTGTAATCCCATTTTAAAATTAGTTTATTCCGCAGCAGCGAACGCTAGTCATAATATGGGTTTTAACAAAAAAACTTTAGTTATTAGTAAAACTGAAGTTAACAAAAGTACTACCATGAAAAAATCAAAAGCCCAGGCTCGAGGACGTAATTATTTAATAAAAAGTCCAACTTGTCATATAACTATTGTATTAAAAGATATATCTTTATCTGAATATGCGGAATACATCATATGGTTCAACAAAACCGGATGCATCTCTAAAAATAAGTATACAGATATGACGTATAGTGGAGATATATGGGGCAAAAAATAAATCCACTTCTTTTCAGACTTGGTACAACCCAAAATCACCGTTCCCTTTGGTTTGCCCAACCAAAAGATTATTCTTACGGTTTACAAGAAGATCAAAAAATACGGGATTTTATCAAGAATTATGTACAAACAAATATGCGAATATCCTCCCAAGTAGACGGTATTGCGCGTATAAAGATTAAAAAACGAGTCGATTTGGTTCAGGTTATAATCTATATGGGATTCCCAAAGTTATTAATAGGAGAGAAATTGAGAGGACTTGAAGACTTACAAATGAACATACAAAAAGAATTGAATTATATGACAAAAAAGCTTAACATTACTATTAAAAAAATAGCAAAACCTTATGGTTACCCTAATATTCTTGCAGAATTTATAACCGACCAATTAAAAAATAGAGTGTCATTTCGCAAAGCAATTAAAAAAGCTATTGAATTAACCAAACAGGCAAATACAAAGGGAATTCAAATACAAATTGCAGGCCGGATCGACGGAAAAGAAATAGCACATGTCGAATGGATCAGAGATGGTAAAGTTCCTCTACAAACCATTCGGTCTAAAATTGATTATTGTTCCTATCCAACTCGAACTATCTATGGTATATTAGGCATCAAAATTTGGATATTTAGAAACGAGGAATAATAAGACTCTACTTGTCTATCTGTTAGTAATGGAAAAAAATAAAAATTATAATTTTATAGGATTAAATAAAAATTTAATTAACTATCCATTTGATCTAATTGCTATGCTTAGTGTGTGACTCGTTGATTTATGATATATGGATTATATCGTTGTAGCAACTAAAATACTTTTTGCATAAACAAAATAAAGATTATGATTTGGGAAATTCAGACCTAACCATTAATATAAATTTAGAGACGGGCGGAACCCGTGAATACAAATAAATTTTGTTGAACATAAGATTCATTGGGCGGGATGGCGGAACAAACGGTCAAGTATGCTGAGAAGTCATGAACTGTCTTTAAGACTGAACTATATATTATAAAGAGTAAATATTCGCCCGCACATGAAATCGAAAAAACTCCCAAGATTTTGTGAATTATTCATTAAATACGTGTAGTAAAAATGAATAATTTTTGAACACCTTTTTTCATTCGCGAGGAGCTGTATGAGAATAAACTCTCATGTACGGTTCTGTAGTAGAGAAGAAACAATCATCAACTATAACCCCCCAAACAACAAATTCCGTAAACAACATAGAGGAAGAATGATGGGAATATCTTATCTAGGCAATCATATTTGTTTTGGTAAATATGCTCTTCAGGCACTTGAACCCGCTTGGATCACATCTAGTCAAATAGAAGCAGAAGCGGAATGCCGAGCAATGTCACGAAACACACGCCGAGGTGGAAAGGTCTGGGTACGTATATTTCCAGACAAACTAATTACAGTAAAACCAACAGAAACTCGGATGGTTTCGGGGAAAGGATCCCCCGAATATTGGGTAGCGGTCATTAAACCAGGTCGAATACTTTATGAAATGGGCAAAGCGGCGTCCAAATAGAAATGTATAACTAAAAAATGCTTTGATTGAAATAGGAGATTATAAAAATTATGATTCAACCTCATACCCATTTAACTGTAGCAGACAATAGCGGAGCTCGAGAGTTGATGTGTATTCGAATCCTAGGAACTAGCAATCGCCGGTATGCTCAGATTGGTGACATTATTCTTGCTGTGATCAAAGACACAATGCCCAATATGCCCTTAAAAAGATCAGAAGTGGTCAGGGCTGTAATTGTCCGTACTTGTAAAGAACTCAAACGCGAAAATGGTATAATAATACGAAATGATGATAATGCTGCGGTTGTCATTGATCCAGAAGGAAATCCAAAAGGAACTCGAGTTTTTGGTGGAATTGCCAGGGAATTGAGACATTTAAATTTTACTAAAATAATCTCATTAGCCCCCGAGGTATTATAATTTATAGTCGGATATTTGAATGAAATAAATTCATTAGTTAATTTTATTTCACGTATATGCCTTTATTTTATATTTTTTAAACATATTTAAAAACGAAAAAAATAAATAAAAACATGTTGATTATATAAAACTTCGGAGTATTTGTTCATCGTGGGTAAAGGCACTAGTACTGATACAATAACCTCTATACGAAATGCTGACATGAATAAAAAAGTAACGGTTCGAATAGCATCGACTAACATCGCCGAAAACTTTGTTAAAATACTTTTACGAGAAGGTTTTATCGAAAACGTGAAAAAGCATGAGGAAAGCAACCAAGATTTTTTGATTTCAACCCTACGACATCGAAAGAGTAGGCAAAAACTATATAGAAGAAATTTTTTTAATTTAAAACAAATTAGCCGTCCCGGTTTACGAATATATTCAAACTATCAACGAATTCCTAGAATTTTAAGTGGTATGGGTATTGTAATTCTTTCTACCTCGAGAGGTATAATGACAGACCGAGAAGCTCGATTCGAAGAAATCGGCGGAGAAATTATGTATTATATATGGTAATTATTTATGATATCCGAATTGGATAAAAAAATTTTTGTTAAAAAAAAACGAAAACGAGTTGTTAGTTGTCTAATATCACTACTACTTTATACTTAATAATTCAATGAGTTTTACTTGGAAATGAAAGAACAAAAATGGACTCATGAAGGTTTAATTATTGAATTACTTACCACATAAAGGATCCGACGTAATTTTATACGTATACTTGCATGATTTAACCAAAGAACGCATAATCTATAACAAAGATTTAAAGGATTAGATCCTTTTTTCAATTTTTACCTTTCGTGAAAACACAATTTGAGGTTATAAATTGAAAATATATATTAGATATAAATAAATTTCGTCCAACCAAAAAAACAGATTAAAAATCAAAGTAAGTAAGGAATTCCAAATATGAAAATAAGATCCTCGGTTCGTAAAATTTGTGAAAAATGTCGATTGATCCGAAAGCGACGACGAATTCTAGTAATTTGTTTCAACCCGAAACATAAACAAAGACAGGGATAACCTTTCTAAAAAAATATTGAAAAGACCCGATATCCAAATTATAATAAATAATAGAATAAAAAAAATATAATAATAACAAAAAAACACCCTTCATTTTAACATGAAATGGATATATCCATATATCTCTTGCCAACTCATATTTATGAAATGATACAATATGGTAAAACCTATATCAAGAATCGGTTCACGTAGGAATGGACGTATTGGTTTATCTAAGAATGCACCTAGAATACAAAAGGGAGTTATTCACGTTCAAGCAAGTTTCAACAATACCATTATAACTGTTACAGATGGACGAGGTCTGGTAATTTCGTGGTCCTCCGCCGGTACTTGTGGATTCAAGGGTCCAACAAGAGGGACACCATTTGCTGCGCAAACCGCAGCAGAAAACGTCATTAATACTGTAGTGGAACGAGGTATGAAAGGCGCAGAAGTCATGATAAAGGGCCCCGGTCTCGGCAGAGATGCAGCATTACGAGCTATTCGTAGAAGTGGTATGCTATTAAGTTTTGTACGCGATGTAACCCCCATGCCACACAATGGCTGTCGGCCTCCTAAAAAAAGACGTGTGTAAAAATAAACATTGAAAATAATTCAAGAGAAATAAACGATTCAATGATCGGAGCAACCAATATTACTATGGTTCTAGAGAAAGTAACAGTAGCCGCTCGGACATTACAGTGGAAATGTGTTGAATCAAAAGTAGACAATAAGCGTTTTTATTATGGCCGTTTTGTTCTGTCTCCACTTATGAAAGGGCAAGCCGATACAATAGGCATTACGATGCGAAGAGCTTTGCTTGGAGAAATAGACGGAACGTGTATCACACGTGCAAAATCTGAGAAAATACCACACGAATATTCTACCGTAGTAGGTATTCAAGAGTCAGTACATGAAATTTTAATGAATTTAAAAGAGATTGTATTGAGAAGTAATTTGTATGGAACTTGGGACGCATCTATTTGTGCCAGGGGCCCTAGGTATGTAACTGCCCAAGATATCATTTCACCGCCTTTTGTGAAAATCATTGATAATACACAGTATATAGCTAGTTTGACAGAACCCATTGATTTTTGTATTGGATTACAAATCGAGCGGAATCGTAGATACCGTATAAAAACGTTAAATAATTTTCAAGACGGAAATTATCCTATAGATGCGGTATTCATGCCCGTTCAAAATGTGAATCATAGCATTCATTCCTATGGGAATGAAAAACAAGAGATACTTTTTATCGAAATCTGGACAAATGGCAGTTTAACTCCGAAAGAAGCACTTCATGAAGCTTCCCGAAAATTAGTTGATTTATTTATACCTTTTCTACATGTGGAAGAACAAAACTTATATTTAGAAGACAATAAATACAAAATTACTTTACCTCTTTTTACCCTTAACGATAAATTTACTAAACTAAAGATAAATAAAGAAAAAATAACATTGAAATATATTTATATTGACCAATTAGAATTGCCCCCCAGGATCTATAATTACCTTAAAAGTGCAAATATACATACATTGTTGGATTTTTTGAATAAAAGTCAAGAAGATCTTATGAAAATAGAGCATTTTCGACTAGCAGATGTAAAACTTATATGGGATATTCTAGAAAAGCATTCCGAACTTGGTTTTCCAAAAAATATATTTTAAATATATTTTTATCTTTTAAATTATAAAACTACAAAGGGTGTTTTGAACCTTTAGTATTTAGTATAATCCATATATTTGAAATAGATACTGAATCTAATTGAACAAATGTATCTAGGGAAAAACTTAAGTTTGAAACAGTTATTCCCTAGATACACACATTATATAATAATATATAATCTTTTTTTTTACAATTTAATTAATTTCAAAAAGACCTAACGTTAAGGATTTATAAATAGGGAGTGTTGCCCCAATACCCAACCAAAGGGCTGTTGTGGTACCAATCAAAAATATGGGTGTCGCTATTGGACGACGAAATGGATTTTGGAATTTATTAATATTTTCCAAAAAGGGTACTATTAATAATCCCACGGGTACTGAAATCATTAAAAGAACACCCAATAATTTATTGGGTACTGTACGAAGTATTTGAAATACAGGAAAGAAATACCATTCTGGTAATATTTCCAAAGGAGTTGCAAAAGGATCCGCGGGTTCACCAATCATTGATGGTTCTAGAACCGCTAAGCCCACGTTACATGCAATAGTTCCTAAAATTACTACCGGAAAAATATATAAAAGATCATTTGGCCATGCGGGTTCTCCGTAATAATTATGGCCCATCCCCTTGGCCAATTTAGCTCTTAATACAGGATCATTTAAATCAGGTTTTTTTGTTATTGAGATAGGTGATGATAGATCTACCCCCCGAAGGAACCGGATATGATAATTTTTGATCATCCGGCTCGAGCAAAATAATCAAAGGGATCAAAAAAAAATGTTATAAAAATTGATATTATATTGTTATACACGTCTACATAGATATGAATACTTATATGTAATAAAGTAAGAAAACTTTTACCGAATTCCACCCCTTTATCCACAGTTACAATAATCTAGCCATTCGTCGCTCTGATCTTACAAGTAACTACTCAACACCCCAATAGGCTTACAAAGTTGATCATGATAAAATGCTTTCTGGGTCATCTCAAACCTCTAGATTTTTGTTTATACCTAAGATAGTTGGATACTTTTTACATGCAAAGGAAAGGGTTTACTTGTTACTAACAAAGTGTAGCCTCTGTTCTTCTTTAGATCCTTTGTTTCACTCCGATAATGTTCTCAATCTAATCAATGCAAAAGAAATGAATGCATTTCCATACTATTAGTTAGTGAAATAGAAAAAAATATTAATTATGCTACACCATTACTTAGTAGACTGGATCTTACGAAGCCTATGCACAACCCGACTTAGTTCTACTGTGGATCATAGAAAAGATTATCTTCAATCAAACCGGCTTACGCGAGATTACGCCGGTGGTTGAAACAAGAACACGTTTGGTTATGAATTAAAATGTGGCAGATAGATAAGAGCATATGTCTGCACGGCCAAATCAGTAGTTCAAGTCACACACTGCCATAATCCGTTTTTTCTCTTCGGAGAGTTCACTTCAACTATTCGTATCAAATAAACTACAGTTAAACTGTAGTCCAGAGTTAAAGAGAAATAGCCAAAGACATGTCTTATTATTTTCAATAATCCATACTTATAGCAATGAAAACCTATTGTTCCTCCACCAAGTGATAATCCAAATAGTTATAATCTATCTTTTCTATAAAGGACCTGAAATACCTTGTTTACGTATCATTGAAAAGTGCATTAACATAAATACAGCAGTAAGAAGAGGCAATACAAAAGTGTGTAAACTATAAAACCGAGTTAAGGTGAATTGTCCCACACTAGGACTTCCACGTAATAACTCTACCAAAGGCAATCCTATTACAGGAATACCCTCAGGCACACCTGTTACAATTTTTACCGCCCAATAACCAATTTGATCCCGAGGTAAAGAATAACCAGTTACACCAAAAGATGTGGTCAATACAGCCAGAACCACACCCGTAACCCAAGTCAATTCGCGAGGTTTTTTAAACCCACCTGTGAGATATACACGAAATACGTGCAGAATCATCATTAGGACCATCATACTTGCCGACCATCGATGAACCGATCGGATTAACCAACCAAACTTAGTTTCCGTCATTATGTATTGAACCGAGGCAAAAGCCTCAGCAACGGTCGGACGATAGTAAAAGGTCATAGCAAATCCTGTAGCTACTTGTACTAAAAAACAAGTAAGCGTAATTCCTCCTAGACAATAAAATATATTGACATGGGGAGGCACATATTTACTAGTTATATCATCTGCAATCGCCTGAATCTCGAGACGTTCTTCAAACCAATCATAAATTTTATTGAGATAGGTAAACCAAATAAACTCCCTCTCTTAGAACTGTATATGAGACTTTTATCTCGTACAGCTCAAGCAGAAACACCTCAATACTAAAATCCTGATTGCAACGTATATGTAATAAACTAGTTAAAACTTATGAATCCTCCTATTTTTTCTTTTCTCTCTAAAGATAAAAAAAAAATACGAAAGCTCTTTTTTTGTGATGATAATGCCACAATATCAAGTTGGCTCATTCATATGTTGATCGTTACAGGCTTCTTGAATTTTCTCTTTACCTATTTATTTTATTTAGTCTTTTTGTTTGCATACATAGAACGGTTTTACTATTATTTTATTTATTATTGATTTTGATAGGAATTTATCTTGTTAGGACTTTATGAATCGACTAAAACCTCAGATTCATACTAGAACCGCCATGATTCAACAAAATCTCCAAGCCAAGATAAGACCAAACAAAGATTCCATGAGTAAAAACCACAAGATAATCACTTATTCACTGAATCGATCTGAAGCATAAATAGAAGCTTGAAAGAAGAAAAACCGTCCAAAATTTTAATTTATAATGTTATTTCTTTTTTTAAATTTGTTGGAGTCCGGACATAAGGTATGAATATTAAGTATGAATCATAGTTCCAATATTTCTTGATTTATTTCATATATTCCGTGTTCCAGATACTAGAATCAATATCCGACGAGGTAGAACCACCCATCTTTATCAAGAAAGATGACAGACTCGTTCTCTGTATTATCACTAGAAGCCATTATAACAAGTCACACACTCATATTCCGGAAATACAGTCCATAAAAAAATAAATTCCACGGTCGAACTACCAAAATAGAATAGACTAGAAATTCAAGACCTAAATGGTTCTAGCAAAACTAAGATTTCGTAGATCTTATGGATCTAATTCATTGAAATTCCATATAGTAAAACCGAAGAATTATAAATTTCCAAAATAATAGATAGAAATATTGCAAATAGAGCCATTGCAACACCCATCAAAGGGGTAGTTCCCCACCCGGGAGCCACTTTACCATATTCCGAATTTAATGGTTTTAATAACGATCCTGTGTTAGTTCGTTTTGAAACAGATTTAGAATTAACCTCAATGGTTTGTGTAGCCATAAATCCTAGTGTATTGATTAAGCTCTGTTGACTTTGTATACCATTACGTTGTAAATGTAAAAATAAATAATCTTATCATAGATCTATTGCGATCTTAAAATTATATAACAATGGAAACAGCAACCCTAGTTGCCATCTCTATATCTGGTTTACTTGTAAGTTTTACTGGGTACGCCTTATATATCGCTTTTGGGCAGCCCTCTCAACAACTACGAGATCCATTCGACGAACACGGGGACTAGTTGAAGTAATGAGCCCCCTTGCGGGGGGGCTCATTACATTACTTCAATTGAGATAATTAATTAAAAAAAATTCATCTTTTTTGTTTTGTTGGAACTTTAGGCGGTTCTCGAAAAAAGATAGCGAAAAAAATAATTCCTAGAGTCGAGACTAAAAGGAATGTATAAACCAATGCTTCCATAGATTCAATCGTGGTTTACAATTCTAGCTTCCGTACCTAATTATGTTTAGTTGGGATTATTTCACGGTGAAATAAAGAACAGAAGTAAAAGAGCGGACAATGGTTCAAATCAATATTTCTATGATAGATACCCTGCCTATGTCAACTGCCCCCAAAAAAAATAGTAAATAAAAGCGAAAAATTGTTGTATCAGACTACCTGTCTTCTTGTAGTTGGATCTCCAAGTTTTTGGAATGTTCCAAATTCTACTTGAGCATCCAAATCTGGGTCAATACCAGCAAAAACATCTCGGAACAGGGTTCTAGCACCATGCCAAATATGTCCGAAGAAAAAGAGCAAAGCAAAGGAAACATGCCCAAAAGTAAACCAACCCCTTGGACTGCTACGAAAAACCCCATCAGATTTCAACGTAGCACGATCAAATTCAAAAATTTCACCCAATTGAGCGCGTCGAGCATATTTTTTTACAGTAATAGGGTCGCTATAACTGACTCCGTCGAGTTCGCCACCATAAAACTCAACAGTTACACCTACTTGTTCGACACTATACTTCGATTCTGCCCTTCTAAAAGGAACATCCGCTCTAACAATTCCGTCTCTGTCTATCAAAACAACTGGAAATGTTTCAAAAAAAGTAGGCATACGACGTACAAAAAGTTCGCGCCTTTCTTTATCTCTAAAGATGGGGTGTCCTAACCACCCAACAGCTATTCCATCCCCGTTGTCCATTGAACCCGCTCTAAATAAGCCCCCCTTTGCCGGATTATTGCCGATGTAATCATAAAAGGCTAATTTTTCGGGAATTTTAGACCAAGCTTCCGATAAACTTTTATTTTCGGAGAGCCCAGTGCCAACTATTCGATATATTTCTTGCTGGAAGTATCCCTGATCCCATTGATAACGGGTGGGGCCAAATAATTCGATTGGCGTAGTTGCTGAACCATACCACATGGTTCCAGCAACTACAAAAGCGGCAAAAAAAACAGCAGCAATACTACTGGAAAGAACGGTTTCAATATTGCCCATACGTAATCCTTTGTATAGACGTTGAGGCGGGCGGACACAAAGATGGAATAGGCCCGCTAATATTCCCAATGTCCCTGCTGCAATATGATGAGAGGCTATTCCTCCTGGAACAAAAGGATCAAAACCTTCCACACCCCACGCCGGAGTTACCGGTTGTATTTTTCCAGTTAGCCCATAAGGGTCAGAAACCCATATTCCAGGACCATACAAGCCAGTTACATGAAATACACCAAAACTAAAGCAAGCTACTCCTGAGAGAAATAAATGAATTCCAAATATTTTGGGCAAATCCAAAACGGGTTTTCCTATACGGTCATCAAAAAATATTTCTAGATCCCAATAAACCCAATGCCAAATAGCGGCCAAGAAGCACAAACCAGAAAATGCAATATGTGCCCCTGACACGCCTTCATAACTCCAAATACCCGGATTCGTTATAGCCCCCCCTGTGATACTCCAACCACTCCACGAATTGGTTATTCCTAAACGAGTCATAAAGGGTATAACGAACATACCTTGTCTCCACATTGGATCAATAACTGTGTCAGAGGGATCAAAAATTGCTAATTCATATAAAGCCATCGACCCGGCCCAACCAGAAACCAGAGCTGTATGCATTATATGGACAGCAATTAGCCGACCAGGATCATTCAATACGACGGTATGAACACGATACCAAGGTAAACCCATGGAAATACCCCTCACTTTAGCAAAGAAAAATTTAAATTTTATTGCATTAGAAAAAACTACGGACCTCCTCCCTTTCGTCCCTTTCAGTAGATTGTTGCGAAACATGGTTTTCTATTCTATTGGTATTCTGTTACTAATTAACCAAAAAATTCCGCTTGTAGGAACAAAGATAAACAGATTTATTTTATACCCGATAAGTACTAATACGCAATGGGGGGTTAAGACCACTTTACTTTATATGAGCAACTACTGTGTCCCTATCAGCTTTCAAGGGACCCGCCTATTCGTACGAATTTTACTTTAACTAGGATTTATTTTGTTTTATTTAGATTAAACTTTTCTAATCTACATTTTTTTATGATTATGATAAAGGGTTAGTATTATGAAGATAATAAACCCGTTGTTACGTTTCCACATCAAAGTGAAATAGAGTCCTCAAAAGTCCTTATTTTTTTTATTTCATGCCTATTGGTGTTCCAAGAGTACCCTTTCGACTTCCCGGGGAGGCCTATTCAACTTGGATTGACATATAGTGCGGCTTGTCAGATATATTGGGTCATATGGGATTTACCCGTTATCTTTCCGAGATATCCTATGTTTCACCCTAAAATATAAAATGATTGATTGAATCGTAAAAAAATTGAAGCGTGAAGTACAATTAATTAGATCCTTTTTTGTATTTGTATGGGGGGTTCGGATTAATATTATCAATTACACTTCAAATAGTTTATGGTTGACTTGGATGAACCAATAAAATGAAGTATCCAGACTCCGTTTAAAAAACCCGAATCGGAAATATATGTATGAATGATGATTTTCACTTAACTGGTTTCCATAGGAGATATCTTAATCAAATGAAATGAATTTAAAAAAGGCGGGGTTGTGTATGTGTAACAAAGCAAAAAAAACGGTAATGGTATTAGGCGTATTTGCCCTATATATGCATATGCAAATCAAAATCGGGCGGATCTTTACCCGGAGTAGAACATAAACCTAAAAATATTAAAGAGTCCCATTCAGGAACAAGAAAATAGCATCATGATTTAGATTGAATATCGGTGAAAACAATACATCAATGAAAAGTTCGTTCGATAAGTTTTACGCCCTATTTTTTTTATTCGAATTCTGGGGAAAAGGAAAAAACTCAGCCTTTTTTAAATATGTGAAATATGCAATAAAAAAGTTCCTTTGTTCGAAAGAACTCGCTATTAAAAAATAAATCGGCGGAAATATACACTACACATTGATTTTTCCCCAATTTTTTTGAACCGTATACATCAAAAGGTGCATGTATGGTTTCTAGGGGGGACAGTTTAATCCTAATTAACCGACTTTATCGAGAAAGACTCCTTTTTTTAGGCCAGGGGGTTGATAGTGAGATCTCGAATCAACTTATTAGTCTTTTGGTATATCTCAGTATAGAAAATGATACCAAAGATTTATTTTTTTTTATAAACTCTCCCGGCGGGTGGGTAATACCTGGAGTTGCTATTTATGATACTATGCAATTTGTGCGACCAACTGTACATACAATATGCATGGGATTAGCCGCTTCAATGGGATCTTTTCTCCTCGTTGGAGGAGCTATTACCAAACGTCTAGCATTCCCTCACGCTTGGCGCCAATGAGTTTTTTGATTTGAGAGACAAAAGTAAACTATGCCTTCGCCATATGAAATCGGAATATTAAGTAATAACAGCATGGCACTTCGAATTCGATATGAATTTTTTTATTATTTTTTCAAAACCAAAACATTATATTATGTATCGATATAGTAGTATGAGATTAAAAAATATTTTCGTTTTTATATATCGGGAGTTTGTTGCAGCGGCACAAACTTTTAAACTTTTTTGTTTTCACACGGGGAGGCTATGAACAACCTTTATGTTATGAAAGAGTACAACAAAAAGAGAATTTATTATTTTTACTTATTATATTTTTTTATTTGATTGAATCAACAAGAAACTTTGGGATTGCCGGCTTACAGACGATATAAATATATAAAGCAACGGGGCCATCATATTATGTTTTTTTAGCTCGGAAAAATAAAGTAAAGATGGCAAATTGGAAAATTTACAGATCTAGGTATGATAGTTTTTATCTTTCTTCGATGGAAAGTTAAAGTAAATTACATTGTAGAGCCGTATGCAACGTGCAAAAGATGCCTGTACGGTTGTTGAATTTGCTCTTTTTTCTTCAGAAATAGAATAACTTTTTATTATATCACATCATCAGGGTAATGATTCATCAACCTGCTAGTTCTTATTTTGAGGCCCAAACAGTAGAATTTGTCTTAGAAGCGGAAGAACTTCTGAAATTGCGCGAAACCCTGACAGAGATTTATGTACAAAGAACGGGCAAACCCCTATGGGTTGTATCAGAAGACATGGAAAGGGATGTGTTTATGTCAGCAACAGAAGCCCAAGCTCATGGAATTGTTGATCTTGTAGCGGATGGCGGATGAATGAAACTGTCCTGTATTTTACGCAAATATCCGGATTTGGAGTTTTCGCTTTTTACTGAATTAAAAATTCTATTAACTAAAAGTCATTCATAATTATCTGGTTAGGATTGATCTAAACCGGCTCATTATGGATATGATTCATCATGCCAACTATTAAACAACTTATTAGAAATACAAGACAGCCAATCAGAAATGTCACAAAATCCCCTGCTCTTCGGGGATGTCCTCAGCGCCGAGGAACATGTACTAGGGTGTATGTGCGACTCGTTCAAATCCTATATAGCATAAGGACAAAATAAAAAAATATTACAGTATCAACTACCTAGGAATAGGATATAATCGAATAACTCTATTCATTATCTAAATAAAAAAAAAGAGCTAATCTATCATATCCTTATTGTTTGTGTATGAAACTTATGGTTTTATATTGGTGTAAATCGACTAACTTCAATTTACACAATTTACGATAAGAAAAAAGTCTCCAGTGGTAGCAAATGCTTATTTCATTAAGCGGAGAAATCCTTAACCCTATGCTCGCATTCTTGAAAGAACGGACTAACAGAATCAACTACCCCCAGCCAACTTTCCTAATTAAATACCGTTACTATCCAAATTGATCTTATTGTGAAAGATCTAGTACTAGATAATTCATAGGTAGAGCGATGTGAACTGTACAAGTGGCCCTAACCTTGTTAGTTAAATGAAGGGGGCTCCGGTGTATAGAGAGGACCTCCCCGTTTTATTGTTTTATTTAATAAATAACCATAGAAACGATGGAACCTACCATTTTCCTTTAGTTTATTTATACATTTATATGTATTATATCCATTTCTGACATCTAATACTAATCCAAATTATTAGTTTGGGGTAAAATGACTAGAAAAAATAAACAAATAGGGTGGTCGGGAGGGAAGGGTTATAGCAGCAAAAGCTGTTGGAATTTTTATTTTATACATTGGAACAATCGTTTTGTTATTAATAGACAAGGAAAATAATAACTAAAATAAAATCAATTCATTAGTTATTAATCAAAGTTCCATTTAGTCAATGACCAGAATTATACGAGGATATATAGCTCGGAGGCGTAGAAAAAAAATTCGTTTATTTGCAGCAAGCTTTCGAGGAACTCATTCAAGACTTACTCGAACTATTACTCAACAGAAAATAAGAGCTTTGCTTTCGGCTCATCGAGATAGAGATAAACAAAAGAGGAACTTTCGTCGTTTGTGGATCCTTCGGCTAAACGCAGTAATTCGCGGGAATAGGGTTAGGGTATCGCAGAGTTATAGTAAATTAATACATGATCTGCAGAAGAAGCAGTTGTTTCTGAATCGTAAAATAATGGCACAAATAGCTATATCAAATAGGAATTGTCTTTATATAATTTTCAATGAGATCATGAAATAAGGATAAATACATCGGAATGATTTAAACGGCGTTCCCCGGAGAATAAACTCCGGGAAAGTGGAGTCGGATGATAAGAGGATTAAAATATGATAATCTAAAATATTCAGAACATGCTCAATAAAAAAAACATTATTCTGCGTTTGAGTTCGGATTGTATTTTTGATTCAATTGAAGAATAAGCTTATTTTTTTCTGGTTCCAAAGCCTAAGGTTCTAGGAGCGGGCTTGGTTCTTTCAAATTGTTTTTCATTATTAAGAAAGGGTAATAAAGATAAAATACGAGCCTGTTTTATAGCACTAGTAATTAATCGTTGTTGTTTCAAGTTCAATCTATTTACTCGTCTAGATAATATTTTTCCCTGTTCACTAATAAATCGACTAATTACACTCATGTTTCTATAATCAATTCGATCCCCCGATCCAATCGGGGGCAATCGACTATGAAAAGGCCGCTTGGATTTCAGAAAGCGCCGTTTGGGTTTAGCCATAATTTTTTGATTTATTATTCCGAAATCCTATTTCCGACAGATTAAAATTAATTCAAATTACGAAATTGGATTTGTTTCTATATTGTTTGTTATATTATATATAGATATATATAAATAGAACATTATATATTATATAATGATGATAATAATATTATTTTTTGCTGGTATTTGACAGGTTTACATATAGAAACTAATGTAATCTATTTCTTTACCTCCCCATGAACTGTATCGTATGTTTGAAACAACAGGTTTAGTAATTTGGGCGCGATTCTTTTGAGTAATATATCTGGAAATACCCGCTAATTCCTTATTAATACTCTTTCGAACACAGCTGATACGCTCTAAAATAACCGTTACCGGGGAATCTTTACCACCTTTGGCCATGAACCCCCTTTTTATTTTTGATTCACTCAACTCTTCTAGTTCCAATCCGAAATGAAGAAAGAGTAACAAAAAAATATAAATTACGAACTTTAAATTAAATTATAAAAATAAAAGGGAAGATAAATAATATATCTAATCTTCGTCAACCCTTGTCAATAACTAGAATGAAAAAAGGGGAATATCAACGCATCTGGGAAAAAACGATTGATCTCTATCAATAGACCCGCCAAAGATCCAAACCATAGAGTACTTAGTACCGGTGCCGCGGAGAGATAAGTTTTTAGATCTCGCATTGAAAATCCTCCTTATTTTATTTTTATTGAAATACATTGTATATGTAGTTAAGAACCGCTTCTAGGTATAGTCGGAATTCCTAATTAAAATGGATAACCATTCGGTAGATAAACTTTTTTTATCTTAAAACATAAAAAAATATTCCTTCCTGAACATTCTGGAAATTTATTCGTTTTTTTTTTACATTTCATATGTATATAATTTTTTTATGTTATTATTATATGTATATGTTATATATAGACTAAAAAACAGAAAAAAATGATGCATATCAATGAAAGAAATACCGATATGGAAACAAAGACGGGTATTCTCTACAACGTGCAGCTCAATTGAAAGGGATGTAGCGCAGTTTGGTAGCGCATTTGTTTTGGGTACAAAATGTCACAGGTTCAAATCCTGTCATCCCTGCCTATCACTTTTTCTATGAGCAGCAAGGCGGTATCCATTAAATTTATAAATACTAATAATAATTTAGCATCGTCTAATACTATATATCATAGTATATGATGTATTAGAGTTACAAAAAAAATATTTTTCTTTATAACCCGTACTAAGAAAGCGCTCTTAGTTCAGTTCGGCAGAACATGGGTCTCCAAAACCCAATGCCGTAGGTTCAAATCCTACAGAGCGTGATTCCATTCTTGTTAGGTCAAACTATACTAAATAACTTCACTAACTGAAACAAACAACAATCTGACTTTTAACTCCTGCGTATTAAAGTTCAAGAAAGGGGGAGACCATATCGTATTTTAATTAATCAAAGGTCCAACCGACCGCTACGTCTGTATTGTAAATACGCAGTTATGCATAATCCAGCCAAAGTTATAGAAATTAGACCTAATACAATTCCAAATAGAAAAACTTCAATCATTTTAATTTGTTTGATAAGGGGAAACCGAAGAGTAATAATATATATCTCTAAATCTTAATTCGAATTGACCACGAATATCAATGAAAATGAATAAGGGGTGGTACAGGGGAAGTAAATACCTGGAGAACGCTTTATTTTTATTTTTTTTTAGGTTAATAAATTTTTAATTTTAAATCAAATAAGTTGTATTTTACTCATACCAACAAATAAAGCTGAGGTTATAGTTAAAGCCGTTAATAGAAAACCAAAATAACTAGTTATAGTAAGCATATAAGCATAATAGGGGAGAAAGGAAATATGTTCTTTTTATACATATTCTTATAAAACACTTACCTAAGTTTATATTTTTTACCTATATGATAATAACCAAAAAATAAACTGAAAGTTATTGTATCGAACTTCTTTTTTTAGTAACGAATAGTGACTTTATAATACACCCTTTATTTTTAATAAACTTTTTAATTCATTAAATTCCGCCGGATATTCATTCAAATAGTATTAATATTTCGAATGACAAGAAAATCATCACATGATCACTCATCACTCAAATTAGATATTTTTTCTTTATTATTTACATATTATAAAGTAAAAAGATGATACTTTTTAGTAATAATCTTTTGAACTAATCGGATCCAAGAATGTATGTAGCATGAATATTGAATTCTTTGAGTCTTTGTTCGTTAAATACTATCTATCTATATATTCTTATTTATTACTGACCAATTATTTAAACGAAACGTAAAAAGGATTCCAACAAAAAAATATTTTCTCTTCTACAACTACAAACAAGCGATTTCTAGATTTCGAATCTAATTGAATTGTTTCAATTGTGATAATCTATTTTATGAATTATTAAAAACCAAACTCACATTTAACTTTATTCTAAGTTTCTAATCCGAATTCAATAATAAAAAAACATTATTTATAATACACTACCATTGATTGGATAACTAACTTTTTTCAAATGTGTATGGTTCTATAAACAAAAGGAAAGCTCAATAATTTCTTTCGCTACTGATTAAAATGGCGTTGCTATGTAAGAATAAGGATAGCTATACTGATTAGGTATATTCTAAAAACACCTTCGGTACTAG